AAAATATAATAGGTCTTCGAAGAGTTCATAAAATTCCTCTCGATCGACATACGAAAACTCAGAGACTGTCTCAACAAGAGTTACAGCCTTCACATTTATGAGATCTCGTACCGTCTTAAAACCCAAGGTAGAGTAAAGCAGTCCGCCCAAATTACTGCCAAAGAAGGAGGTAATTTTGAACGAATCATAGTTATCATGCCTTTGTTTTAAACGAGAGAGACCTTTGTCGATCATCTCTTTGAATTTATCTCTTTTTTTTTTAGAATAAAATATCTCAACTATAGTTTGTACGCGTGACTTTGCGCGCCTAAGACCAGAGTTATATTCTAATTTTACCATATCCCCCACTAAGACTGGGGTATTCCGGTAAAAGAGTTCATGAGATAGATAGCACGTTACTATCGAATCAGTCCCGGACAAGGAGGCCTGGAACGTACGTTCGTCGATTTGGTTAACTATGTACGCTGAACTATATATTAGTGCCATATAAGTCCTCCCTTTTTATTACAAAGGTTATATTCTTGATCTAGGTTATATATGTTATATATATATAAATCGCTGTATGAACATAAAAGAAAAAAACGAATCAAAGAATCATTATTGTATTTTTGAAAATATGTACGTACTATTACGGAATAGTATAACTTATCTGACATACGAGCTCCTCCAGAAGCACAACAAATGATGAGAGGTAAGGATTTTATCGTAGCATATTGAATTAGACGGGTTATTTTTTCACCCACTACCGATCCCATACTTCCTCCGATAAACTCAAAATCCATAACCGCAAGTGCTACAGGGATACCGTCGAGTTGACCTATTCCTGTTTGAACAGCGTCAGTCAAACCTGTTTTTCTTTGATAAGAATCGACCTTATCCATGTAAGGTATATCTTCTTCAGATTCTGTTGATTCTGTTGATTCTTCTGATTCCTTAGATTCTGTTGATTCTTCTGATTCCTTAGATTCTGTTGATTTTTTTGATTTTTTTGAATTTTGATTAGCATCTTCATCATAAGCGGAGAAATAGAAGAAAAGGTTTTTTTCTTTTTCTTCTATTTCTCCTGATGATTCTATTTCTGCGAGAAGAAATAGTTGCTCTATTTCGTTTCGAGTATATTTCTTTCCAATCAATTTGTTGACTTCCTCTTCATCTGAATCGAGTTTATCTTCATTCATTTTATTCAGTTCCTCTAGATCTAGTTCTTCTTCAAGTAATTCTTTCTCGATATTTTCTCGTTTCTCTTCCATTCGCTCTCCACTTGTAATCATCTTTTTGAATTTATCTTGTTTAATACGAGTATTCTTTTTTGGTTTCATACGAGTCTTCTTTTTTGATTCGAAAATAAGACAAAGTGAATTCTAATATACGATATAAGATGATTTTTTATCAGAACTCAGACGGGATAGAATCCCATATTATCGGTTGGGTTTAGTCGAGGTCAGAATCAATAATTCAGAATGGAAAAAAGACAAAATACTTTCTTTAGCGAGATATTCTGTTTTTTATTTCTTCTAAAAAACAAAATGAGTAATATATCGCCGAGAATTTCAGATCGAATTCTTGTCTGTGTTTTTGAGGAATTAATGTGTCTATTTCCTCAAAATCAGACAAATCTTTCAGAGTCGTTAATCCGGCTTCCGTAAGAAGCCTGTATATATTCCACCCAAAAAATTCCGATACTTTTAACGTATCAAATTTAAAAATATGGGCCATTTTATTTAAACGGCAGATTTTTTGGATATTCGTAATGTTTTGGCTGGTAATAATCTTATCTGTTTTGTTCATAGCATCTATCTTGCTTAAAAGAGATGGATGCAATAGAACATTGTAAAGCTCATGGAAACCACGATCGAACGAATCAATATCTGTGAGCCTGAACAAAGTATACAAATTTCTACAATAGAAGAAGTCTTCTATTGTTTCTATAGATTCCTTCTTTAAAAAAACCGATATGTCTTGTGGAAAAAATCTCTGCACATTATCTCCGGTTCTATTTAATTCGACTTGCATAATCTGAATTTGGGCCATTCTATCCAATATGGTCCAAAATCGGAGATTAAATCGACTCTTAGGGAATATAGGGAGATATATGTGACGTTCTATTTCTAAGAAATCGTGGTAATTTCGCGCTAAAATATTAATTACGGTTGGCCAAAACAAATCTTGGATCTGGTAAGGAGCAAAATCTCTACTCTCCAAAGTTTTCAAGTCAACCAGAATTTTCATAAGAACTGGTTGAGATAACCAATAGGACGATGATCTTCCACCACCTTTATTTTTCATAAGTTCTCCTTTTTTCGCATTGAAAAGATTGTCATAGAATGATCTAAGTATCGAGGTCAGAATTAATAACTCGGAATGGAAAAAAGATAAAATACTTTCTTTATGAGTTTCAATTTATTCATTTTGAATCCTTTCTATCTTCTACTTCTTTTTTGATTTCCTTTTTTCCTGGATTCTTGATTTCATTTCGATTTTTCTTCTTCTATCCCATAGGGATATAAAAATACTCGAAATCTTACTATTTATGATATATCAGAGTTTATTTCAAATTTATCACTTATCAAAAAAGTTTTTGATTATCTTGAAAATCAGGATTACAATCAATAGAATTAAAAATCTGCGATAAAAGACTTTGAATTGAAAATCAATACTAAATCTTGATTTCCAATTCAAAAAAATGAATCGAAATACAAAAAAACCGCTAAACAATAATTCCATTAGCTCATCTTCATTAATGGACATTAATGTATAGGCTAGCATAAGCCCGTGAATGAGCTTAGCATATTGCTCAATTTGGTTTTCGAAATGAATATCTTGAAATTTGAACATTTTGAAAATGCATCCTATAAAATAGAGAAAAATCTCTATCACAAATTTATAGAACACATAGAAAAAAATGTACAATTCAAAATTGTTCGTGAAATAATCAAATTCCACGATATAAAACCGTGGCTCAAACCAAAATGAGCAAAACATAATAAAAAATAGAACAAAATGATTCCATAAACCGAATAGAAATGAACAGAGTAATTCTTTTTTCATTTTTTTCCTCCTTTTTTCAGAAAAAGAATATTTTACTCATCCTATCTCCTTTTTTTGCAAAAAAATATGGATGGTGAAGTGAATAAATATTTGTTTTATATTATACCATAACTTTTGTATATCCATACGCAGATATTTCTGAGAAATTGGTTGAAATATCAAAATCCTTTTCATCCCTTTCTCTCAAAAAGAGATTTTCTTCTTCATAAGAGGGGCAAAATTTGAAAAGAATCAATCAAATGAAGACAAGCTTCACGAAGTGCTTCTACAGGAGTCAAACTTCCATTCGTGCATATCTCAAGAAATAGTATTTCCTCGGAGTCAATTTTTTTTTTAAGCGGATCATAATACTGTTTATTCGCATGATACGTATAATTGACCTGTAGCACAGGAGTAAATGTGCTATCTATGGGAAAAGTAAAACTGCAATTTTCATCGCTATAATCGCCATATTTGACATTGTCATTGACGACACTGTGTCGAGGGTGATACCCTCTATCTCGTTCTAATATCAATTCAATTGATAAATCTATTGGTCCTGTTATATACGCAATAGGTTGGTCTTCGTTGACTATGTGAACAAAATCCGGTAGGTTTCTATTTTTGGCAGTAAAAAGCATTGGACCACTCTCCGAAATCGATATTGATGCTTTGATAACTTGATTGGTGAGGCTTTTCAAGACAATTGTCTAAAGATTTTATAAGATTTATTAGCCTCGTTGAACTCCAGCAACATTAAATCGCTACTCCGTATAGGAGTATCGCGTAAGTGATTACTTACTTTACACGATACGATCCGTCGAGCTGGCAGTGGCCTTCCATCATAGAAATAATAAATCCTTGCGTAGATAATTTTCTCTCGGGTACCATTTCGAATTTCAATGAACTCGCAAACGATTTTGGCGACAACCAAGTTCCATACCCACGAGGATTCTTCCTCTATGGAAAATCCATTAATGGATTTGAGATTAATATCAAATCCATTAATTGGATAAGGACGGATGTAAGGTATATCTTCCTTAGATTGCTTAGATTCTGTTGATTCTTCTGATTGCTTAGATTCTGTTGATTCCTCTGATTCCTTAGATTCTGTTGATTCTTCTGATTCTTGTGATTCATTAGATTCTGTTGATTTTATTGATTTTTTTTTAATTTTGATTAGCATCTTCATCATAAGCAAGAATTTTTTCCTTATCTTTATAGACTTTATCTTTATATAAATAAAAAGAAAGAAAAGCTATTAAACCTATGAAAAAAATAGCTCCAATGATGAGAAAAATATCCATAGCAGTGTCATCTTGACCAATCCCAGGCCCAATAGAAGCAAGTCCCACAGCCAATCCAGCAGCAATAACAGAAGCGGCAGAAATCAGTGAATTCATAATAAGTTCCTCGCACTAAAAAAAGAAAAGTTTCATGATTGTATGGCTCAGGAATAGTAGATGCCTGAGCCCAGTGAGTATTAAGTAGTAGAGTATTAAGTAGTATTATTACTAAAAAAAGTAGAATTAGAATTTTCGAACTTTCTATTTTTGCAATGGGATATGTACGGAATACCCATGAATAAATAGGATCAAACCTGATTCCATGATATTTCCATAAGATTCCTATTCTTAAGCAAAGCCCCGAGCGAGAGGGCTTAGTTGATCATGATTTCTTTTTTATCTTTTTTTTCCTTCGAGCATGATTTCTTTTTTATCCTTCGAACCTGATTTCTTTTTTATCTTTTTTTTCCTTCGAGAATGATTTCTTTTTTATCCTTCGAGCCTGATTTCTTTTTTATCTTTTTTTTCCTTCGAGAATGTGCAAAAGTTCTATTTGACTCTGCCATTTTAATAGTCTCCTCCTTTTTGCGTATGGAATTGCAACGCTTTTTTAAAGAAGCATCTATTAATTCGGAACTTAATTGTGAAATCATACTTGTACCCGAACGCTTTCGGGATCCTCCTATTAACCAACGAATGGCAAGTAATATTGCTTGTGAGAATTTCAATTGAATAGGGATTCTATAGACTTTTGCAGTCTTTCCCTTTTTCCTTTTTCGTTTTCTTGTTTTTATTCCTACGCCGGGAATTACTCTACTTATTGCTCGACGTAAAACATATACTGGATTTTGTTTTGCCTGTTGTCTAATATTTATCCCGGCTCGATAGAAAATTTGATAAGCCAATGATTTTTTTCCGTGTTTCATCATACGGTTAACCAACATGTTAACGACTCGACTACGACAAAATGGATCGAATTTGGTAGTCTGTTTTTTTGCAGGACCTCGACGTGACATGAGGGTGAAAGATGTTCAAGAATCCGTTTTCTTTTTATAAGGACTAAAAACGAATCAATTTTTTTTTTTTTTTGGCTTTTTGACCCCATATTGTAGGGTGGATCTTGAAAGATAGGAAAGATCTCCCTCCAAGCCGTACATACGACTTTCGTCGAATACGGCTTTCCACAGAATTCTATATGTATCTATTAGATCGAGTATGGAATTCTGTTTACTCACTTGAGATTGAGTATCCGTTTCCCTCCTTTTCCTGTTAGGATTGGAAATCCTGTATTTTACATATCCATACGATCGAGTCCTTAGGTTTCCGAAATACATAGTTTAATGTAAAAAGAAGTGCTTCGAATCATTGCTATTTGACTCGGACCTGTTCTGAAAAAGCCGAGGTATTTCGAATTGTTTGCTGACACGGACAAAGTAAGGGAAAACCTCTGAAATGATTTCCATATTGGACCTTGGACATATAATAGTTACGAATCGAATCTCTTTAGAAAGAAGATCTTTTGTCTCATGGTAGCCTGCTCTAGTCCCCTTACGAAACTTTCGTTATTGGGTTAGCCATACACTTCACATGTTTCTAGCGATTCACATGGCATCATCAAATGATACAAGTCTTGGATAAGAATCTACAACGCACTAGAACGCCCTTGTTGACGATCCTTTACTCCGGCAGCATCTAGGGTTCCTCGAACAATGTGATATTTAACACCGGGTAAATCCTTCACCCTTCCTCCTCTTACTAATACTACAGAATGTTCTTGTAAACCATGGCGAATACCTGGTATATAAGCAGTGATTTCAAATCCAGAGGTTAATCGTACTCTGGCAACTTTACGTAAAGCAGAGTTTGGTTTTTTGGGGTTGATAGTGGAAAAGTTGACAGATAAGTCACCCTTACTGTCACTCTACAGAACCGTACATGAGATTTTGACCTCATACAGCTCCTCGTTCAATTCTTTCGAAGTAATTTCTTCGTTCGAGAATTTCTTCCCTTCTTCCACTCCGTTTCGAAGAGTGACTAAGACCAATTCAGTCACGTTTTCATGTTCCTTTTCATTTATGATCAAAGGAGAAGATTTCTCTTTTACCAAACATATGCGGATCAAATCACGATCTTCTAATAAGAAGAAGAACCCCGATAGAAATCCCTTTGCCCCTCATCCAGAAAGAAGGATCCATTATGAGTTTCAATTTATTCATTTTGAATCCTTTCTATCTTCTACTTCCTTTTTGATTTCCTTTTTTCCTGGATTCTTGATTTCATTTCGATTTCTCTATTGATTCTATCCCATAGGGATAGAATCAATAGAGAACCTATGAATCTATATTATTCCATTTCAATCTCTTCCCGATACCTCCCAAGAAAAATCCCCAATTGGATCCAAAATTGACGGGTTAGTGTAAGCTTATCCATGCGGTTATGCACTCTTGAAAAGGAATCAACTTTCTGAAAAATCCTGGCTTTTGTGCTTTGGTGAGTTGTGCTAGATCCTTTCAATGACCTATGTTGTGTTGATCGTGGCTCAAACCAAAATGAGCAAAACATAATAAAAAATAGAACAAAATGATTCCATAAACCGAATACAAAAGAACATACCAATTCTTTTTTCATAAACCTCCTCTATTTAAATGAAAGATACCGTGGAACGCGAATAATTCACTAATAAAACCTTTTAAAAGATTACGCGGTACAATTGAATCCAATAAGCCCTTTTCCAATAAGTACTCATCTTCCTGTACACCCTCGGGTACTTCGATCCCCATAACTTCTTCAACCATTTCAATTTCAATCATTTCAATGGTTGTATCTGGTTCACCAATAATTATATCGCCAAGCATTCCAAAACTGGCTGTGACACCACCTGTTGTAGGTGATGTCAGAAGTGACACTAAAAATAAGTTTTCATGGAATTGAAAATTCAATAAAGTCGAAGATATTTTACCCATCTGCATTAAGCTGAAACTTCCTTCTTGCATACGAGCTCCTCCAGAAACACAACAAATGATGAGAGGTAAGGATTTTATCGTAGCATATTGAATTAGACGGGTTATTTTTTCACCCACTACCGATCCCATACTTCCTCCGATAAACTCAAAATCCATAACCGCAAGTGCTACAGGGATACCGTCGAGTTGACCTATTCCTGTTTGAACAGCGTCAGTCAAACCTGTTTTTCTTTGATAAGAATCGACCTTATCCATGTAAGGTATATCTTCTTCAGATTCTGTTGATTCCTCTGATTTTATTGATTTTTTTGAATTTTGATTAGCATCTTCATCATAAGCAAGGTTTTTTTCTTTTTCTTCTATTTCTGCCTTTGTTTCTATTTCTGCGAGAAGAAATAGTTGCTCTATTTCGTTTCGAGTATATTTCTTTCCAATCAATTTGTTGACTTCCTCTTCATCTGAATCGAGTTTATCTTCATTCATTTTATTCAGTTCCTCTAGATCTAGTTCTTCTTCAAGTAATTCTTTCTCGATATTTTTTCGTTTCTCTTCCATTCGCTCTCCACTTGTAATTATCTTTTTGAATTTATCTTGTTTCATCTTATTTGATTCCTCGGTTATGAAAGATATTTTATTCACTATATGTCCTTTTTTTGCAAAAAAATATGAATGGTGAAGTGAATAAATATTTGTTTTATATTATACCATAACTTTTGTATATCCATACGCAGATATTTCTGAAAAATTGGTTGAAATATTAAAAAGAAATCCTTTTCATCCCTTTCTCTCAAAAAGAGATTTTCTTCTTCAAATGACTCATATGAAAATAAAGAAAGTGTCAAAGAAAGAAAAGGAGAAGACCCATTAAAAGAAAGAATCATTCTTTTTTCCAGACAGATGAGTCTTATTTATTAGTTTTAGGGATATAAAAATACTCGAAATCTTATTATTTATCATATCAGAGTTCATTTCAAAAAGATTTTCTCACTTATCAGAGTCAGGAATGTTTTCAAGAATTACCCACGATATATCCAATATATCCTCAATTTTGGATACCAAGTTTGGGAATATCAAGCAGGAATAAATGTTGGAAAGGATTTCTAAGTTCGAACCCCATCGTATCCAATGTCATTAGCAGAAATTTTTTCTAAATTTTGTATTGGTAATAATAATTACGATCTTGAATATCTCCTTCGAAAATGATTAAAGAAATAAGATTGCTTTCTTCTATTATGTTCATGTTACGTTTACGAATTTCTTTCTTTTTCCTTCGAAAACGAAAAAGACTCCATTTTCCTTCTTTCCGGATGGGAAAGATTTCTCAGAACATGGATTTGATTCACACTCCATGTTTGTGAGATATTGACGCAAGTTTTTTACTTTTGAATCCGATCAATTCATAGTCATAGATTTCCAAAAAAGATCTCCCAGGTCCGTCTTCCATCTGAAAAGGTACTTGATCGAGGAACTAGCTCTATAGAATTCTGGATCAATTTGAATTTTCTTTTTGAAATGAAAGAACTATAATCTACTTTAATTGGATCCAATTGAATTGGATGAAATGGAATTGGAGAAATGAAAAATTTATAGAATTCTCGATGGGATTTCATTCGATAAAGAGTTCTTGGAAAAATGAAAGATATATAGAATTTCATGTAGATTTTTTGATAGAATTTATCTATTTTATACATGAAAGATTTATACAATGTGTCACCACTCTCCTGATCCTGAGGTATCTTTATGTAAGATACCCTTGCAGAAATAGTCAAAAAAAAACTTTTTTTTTGACCATTGAGGAATTTTTGATATCTAAGATCCTCATTATTAATAGGAATAAACTCCGTCAAATAGATATTTTGTCTTTCTCCTATATGGGTATTTCGATTATGGACACGAATCGCTACTACAACAAATACGACACCTGTTAAAAAAAATACGACATCTGTTAACAAATTTTTGACGACACCGTGAAGATCATTTCTACAATTTCTTATGCGAGTTTTTTTCATATGTTATTGAGTGAAAAATAAGAAAAAAAGGTTAATAATAAAGTTCTTTGTAGAACTTGTGAAAATCCTTTTTTTGAATTGATTTTATTAATGGATTTTCTCTCCTATTAATGGATTTCCCTTGTCCTATTAACTTAACGAATTAGCTATTTTCGAAAAAAAAAGTTCATATTGAAATTTGACTTCGTGCTCCGAATGAATGATGGTTTACTCAATACAATATCTCTTCGGCAGAGGATATCTCGATCGGGGAAGAGAAGGGGTAAATCCCATATGACCCAATATATTTGACAAGTCGCACTATATGTCAAGCCAAGCTTTTCGGTTCTAGGACGTTGAAAAGATACTTTTGGTATTCCTAATATTCCAAAATTTGAACCAAAAAATGCATATCCTTTATTCACTTCAATAAGGAAAGGTGAAAATCCATGATTTCTTGTTGATTCAAAAAAACTGTAACGAAGGGATTGATTGATCATTCGAATGATCAAAAAGTATCCATTTATTCTCCAATAATGCAATCTTCCCGTTGCGTATTGGTACTTATCGGGTATAGAATAGATCTGCTTCTCTTTGTTCTTACGAACAGAGTTGTTCCCTTATTTTGATTTTCAATGAGATGAAATCAAAATGAACCCACAGAATCTACTGAAAAAGAGTTTAGGTACACAGTATCAAGAGTTTAGGTACCCATTATAGAGTCTTCTGAATTTTGATAAAATAAAGTGACATAGTTTCTATTTCTCTTTGATAAAGGGATATTTCCATGGGTTTACCTTAGTATCGTGTTCATACTGTCGTATTGAATGATCGCGGTCGATTGCTTTCTTTTTATTCTTTTTATATAACTCTAGTTGCTGGTTGGGCCGGTTCGATGGCTTTAGACGAATTAGCTCTCTCTGACCCCGTTCTTGATCCAATGTTGAGATTATGATCAATAATCTTAATATACCTATTATGTTAAGCATCCATGGCTGAATGGTTAAAGCGCCCAACTCATAATTGGCAAATTCGTAGGTTCAATTCCTACTGGATGCACGCTAATGGGAACGTTCAAAAAGTCTATCGGAATTGGCTCTCTATCAATGGGATCTCATCATCCATACATAACGAATTAATTGGTATGGTATATTCATACCATAACATAGGAAGAGTAAGAACTAGGATTCTGATCGATACTGAAAATCATAGGTAAGAAAATGGATTTATGGATGGAATCAAATATGCAGTAGTTACAGTAAAAAGTCTTCGGAAAGAATCAATCTTTCATTAAATATCAAAATCAAGACGATGTATTTGGGCCATACGCTCATTTACAGACTTATTGTGAAAATTGTGAGACATCCATTTACAAAAAATATGCGCAAAAAAACAAATATATTTGTCAACATTGTGGATTTCATTTACGAATGGAGAGTTTCGATCGAATCGAATCTTTGATTGATTCGCGTACTTGGAGTCCTACGGATGAGAATATGGTTTCTATTGATATGAGATTCTTAGATCCACATAGAAGATTTTGAACAATCTGGAAAATGGGAATGTCAATATTTCTTAGACAATAATGGATTTTTGAGAGGATCAAGAATTTGACTATTTTGACTCTCGTCAAATATAAAGAAGGAATTCTCAGAAAGATACCGAGAGGAAGGAGAAGTAGATAAGCATTTGTTCAACAATGACAAATTCTTACACGAGGAAGAACTTGAAGACCTTGTATACTTCTAATGTCGAATCAGGATCAACAAAGACAGAAATCAAGGATTGGGTCGAACTCTTCTTGTTAAGGTAATAGCTATGAATAGTCATCTTCTACCCCGAACTTATTATGGGACATACAGTGCATTAGAGGCGTATGATCATTCCGCTTGCACCGGGTTATTCTATTCCACCTCTTCTAGAGAAAAGAAATTCAAAATAAAGACTTGATGACGATGCATTTATACAAAATCTCTAGTCCGAGCACACGCAAAGGAGCCGTAGACAGTCAAATGAAATCCAATCCACGAAATAAATTGATCTATGGACGACATCATTGTAGTAAAGGTCGTAATGCCAGAGGAATCATTACCGTAAGGCATAGAGGGGGGGGTCATAAGCGCTTATACCGTCGAATCGATTTTCGACGGAATCAAAAAAGCATATCTGGTAGAATCGTAACCATAGAATACGACCCTAATCGAAATGCATACATTTGTCTTATACACTACGGGGATGGTGAGAAGAGATATATTTTACATCCCAGAGGAGCTAGAATTGGAGATACCATTGCTTCTGGTACAGAAGCTTTTATATCAATGGGAAATGCCCTACCTTTGAGTGCGGTTTGAACTATTGATTTACGTAATTGGAAGTAACCAATTAGGTTTACGACAAAACCTATAAATCGATCACTGATCCAATTGGAGTACCTCTATGGAATAGACCTCAACAGAAAACTGTTGAGTAACGGCAGCAAGTGATTGAGTTCAGTAGTTTCTCATAGAAAATTATTGACTCTCGAGATATGGTAATATGGAGAAAACTGTTTGAAGCACGCACAGAACTGGAAGCGCACCTTCTTTCAAAGAGAGGAGGGTTATTCACATTTCATTTGATGGTCAGAGGCGAATTGAAAGCTAAGCAGTGGTAATGAAGATCCACCGAAGAGATGTCTCCTACGTTACCCGTAATATGTGGAAGTATCGACGTAATTTGATAGAGTCATTCGGTCTGAATGCTACATGAGAAACATAAGCCAGATGACGGAACGGAGAGACCTAGGATGTAGAAGATGATAACATGAATGATTCATCAGATTGGTATTCCTCTATATCCACTCATGTGATACTTCATTATACGATGAAAAGATCTATTTTTTTCTATATCATCATATACATCTAGAAAGCCGTATGCTTTGTAAGAAGCTTGTACAGTTTGGGAAGGGGTTTTTTTGATAAAAAAGAAGAATCTACTTCAACCGATATGCCTTTAGGCACGGCCATACATAACATAGAATTCACACATGGAAAAGGCGGACAATTAGCTAGAGCAGCAGGTGCTGTAGCGAGACTGATTGCAAAAGAGGGTAAATCAGCCACATTAAGATTACCATCTGGGGAGGTTCGTTTGATATCCCAAAACTGCTTAGCAACAATCGGACAAGTGGGTAATGTTGGGGTGAAGCTCAAGAGTTTGGGTAGAGCTGGATCGAAGTGTTGGCTAGGTAAGCGTCCTGTGGTAAGAGGAGTAGTTATGAACCCTGTGGACCATCCACACGGGGGCGGTGAAGGAAAAGCCCCAATTGGTAGAAAAAAACCCGCAACTCCTTGGGGTTATCCTGCGCTTGGAAGAAGAAGTAGGAAAAGGAGAAAATATAGTGATAGCTTGATTCTTCGTCGCCGTAAATAGGAATATTCCAAATCGAATTTTTGGAATTCGAAAAAATGGGATGGGCGAACGACGGGAATTGAACCCGCGCATGGTGGATCCACAATCCACTGCCTTGATCCACTTGGCTACATCCGCCCCTTATCTAGCTAAAGAAAGTATTTTATCTTTTTTCCATTCCGAATTATTGATTCTGACCTCGATACTTAGATCATTCTATTGGACATAGAATGACAATCTTTTCAATGCAAAAAAAGGAGTAATCAGCTGTGATAGGTGAAAGAAGAGGGATTGTCAAAAAAAAGATTGTCGAAAAAAGGACTGTAGTAAAGAAAAAATTTAAGAAAAAATTTGTAGCTAAGCATTTATCGGAAACATTTAATAAAATCAAAAAGGGGGAGGAGAGAGAAATAATAGTCACTTGGTCTCGGGCATCAACTATTATACCCTCAATGATTGGCCATACAATCGGTATTCATAATGGAAAGGAACATATACCTATTTATATAACAGATTCTATGAAAGGTCACAAATTGGGAGAATTCGCGCCTACCCGGGAGGACCCGATAGATGAAAGAAACGATAACGATAATAAATCTGTAATGAAGAATAAAAAAAAATAGGGATCAAACAAAGATTAAGGAGAAAGAATCTTATGAGAAATCTTAAAAAACTAGGGAATAACCCTATGAAAAAGAACTCAAGTTCAAGTAAAGGAGTCCAAGTTTTAACTCAACATATAAGTATTTCTGCTTCCAAAGCGCGAAGAATAATTGATCAGATTCGCGGACGTTCTTATGAAGAAACACTTACGATACTCAAATTCATGCCTTATCAAGCATCTTCTCTCATTTTCAAATTAGTTTATTCTGCAGCAAGAAATGCTAATCATAATATGGGTTTAAACAATGCTGAATTATTCATTAGTAAAGCCGAAGTCAATAGGAGTACTATTAGAAAAAAGACAAGACTCTGTGCTCAAGGACATAGTTATCCAATAAAAAGAATCACGTGTATTATAACAATCGTACTAAAGGAAAAATCGAAATCTTTATTAGATATTAGATTAATCTAAAATTCAGATATTAAATTAAAAAGATATGGATGAAAAAAATAAAAAAAAAAAATAAAAAAAAAAAAAAATATTTATTTATGGCTCAAAAAATAAATCCACTTTGTTTAAGACTTGGTATAACCCATAGTCATCATTCTGTTTGGTTTGAAGAACCAAAAAAATATTCTACGAGTATACAAGAAGATCGAAAAATACGAGATTTTTTCAAGAATTATATACAAAAAAAAATCAAAGAATTTCTAAAAAAAGAACTTCAAAAAATTGCTAAAAAAAAATATTCAAAATCAAAAAAAGATCTACAAGAAAAAGAAAAAGATCTACAAAAATTACAAAAATATTATTTAAAACAATTAAAATTAAAACAATTAAAAAAAAAAAAGCAAAAGAATAAAAAGAAGAAAAAAAAAAAACAGTATTTTAAAATACACCTACCCCCTTTAGGCTTTGAAGGAATTATACGTATACAAATTGAAAAACAAGGAGTTAGAGCAAAAAAAACATTTGTACGAGTCAGAATCTATAGCGGATTGGTACCAAAATTCTTATTGAAAGGGGAAAAACTGAAAGATTTGAAGGAAAATATAGAAAAACAAGAATTCTTCTATTCTATATACGCCACAAGATATCCCAGAAGACTTCGTCTTGAACTCGTCAAATCCGCTAAAGAACCACTTTATAGCCACCCTAATCTTATTGCAGAATTTATAGCCTTACAAATAAAACAGAGAGTTCCGTTTAGACAGACAATGAAAAAAGCTATTGATATAACTAAATCTACAGGTATAAAAGGAATCAAAATACAACTTGCAGGCCGTCTCGACGGAAAAAATATCGCGCGTAAAGAAAGTACAAGAAATGGTAAACTACCCCTACAAGTAATTTGTACCAAAATGGATTATTATTCTCATACAATTCAAGTTGTCTATGGAGTTTTAGGTGTAAAAATTTGGATATTTAGAAAATAGAATTAATAAAGTAGAAAAATTTGATTTTGTTTTTATCCATTAAAGAAAAAAAACAAAGAATTCAAATCGAATTAGTTAGGGTTAAATAAAAATTTGATTGACTCTTTTACTATAGCTCAAAATGCTTAGTGTGTGATTCGTTAGTTTTTTATTTAAAATTTAAAAAATAAGAACTGAAAAAGTCAACTAATCCTTACTAAAAACTTATTTTTTTTTTTATCAAAAAAAACCAACCTATTGCTTCGTATTATCAAGATCCCAAGAAAAAGTCACTATAATGATTTAAATATGAATAAATCATATATTTGTAGCAACTGAAATCTCTTCTTTTTTCTCTAATTCATAAGAGAAAAAATCCGATTATTTATTTAAGTAAAAATAAAGGGATTTTTATAAAAGGAAAGGTGATAGAAAGAAAGAACAAGATATCAATGTTATATCATCCCAATATGTATGGTCTATAAATCATGTGATAAAAGAAAAAGCAGTGTAACAAAGCATCAATAATCAAAATTTGAATCTTAATCAAATATTCAATTCAAAAATACTGAAAAAAAAAAATAGAAATATTAATAAAATAAAAAAGAATAAAGAGTCCTGAGTTAATAAAACTAAGGAAATTGACTCAAAAACAAATTTTGTTGGAAGCTCCATTGCAGAGTTTGGGCCTAATCATGAATAGAGAAGCTATGGGAACGACAGAACCTTTGACTATATAGAATTCTATTAAAAAAATTCTAAAGATTAATTAGGTGGGATGGCGGAACAAACTAAGAAAACATTTAATTATTTATTCTGAAAGTGATGAATCGAACCCACGAATGAAAGAAAAAAATGAAAAAGAAAACAGTAAATATTCGCCCGCAGAATAACTTTTTATTTTTTTTTATTCGCGAGGAGCTGGATGAGAAAAAATTCTCATGTCCTGTTTTGTAATAGAGATGAGATTCAAAAAAGAACCATCGACTATAACCCCAAAAAAACGAAATTCCGTAAACAACATAGAGGAAGAATGAAAGGAATATCTCGTCGAGGCAATTCGATTTCTTTTGGCAGATATGCTCTTCAAGCACTTGAACCTGCCTGGATTACAGCTAGACAAATAGAAGCAGGACGAAGGGCAATAACACGATATGTGCGTCGTGGTGCAAAAATATGGGTACGTATGTTTCCCGACAAACCTGTTACAATAAGGACTACGGAAACACGCATGGGTTCAGGTAAAGGAGATCCAAAATATTGGGTATGCGTTATTAAACCAGGTCGAATACTTTATGAAATGAGTGGAGTATCAGAAACTATTGCTAGAAGAGCTATCTCAATAGCTGCTCACAAAATGCCTATACAAACTCAATTTCTTATTTCAGAATAGAAATTGTAGAGGAAGAAACATAAAGTATTAAAGATTCAAAAGCAAGTGTAGGTTTCTTTTTTTTTCTGGATAGAAAATATTTATTATTTTATTTTTGTACTGAAATTTATAAAAAAAAATTAAAAAAAATGATTCAACCTCAAACGATATTGAATGTAGCAGATAACAGCGGTGCTCGAAAATTGATGTGTATTCGAATCATAGGAGCTAGTAATCAACGATATGCTCAAATTGGTAATGTTATTGTTGCTGTAATTAAAGAAGCAGTTCCCAAAATGTCTCTAGAAAAATCTGAAGTGATTCGAGCTGTAATTGTACGTACATGCAAGGAATTCAAATGTGAAGATGGTATGATAATAAAATACGATGACAATGCAGCAGTTGTCATTGATCAAAAAGGAAATCCAAAGGGATCTAGGATTTTTGGTGCAATCACTGAAGAATTGAGAAAATTTCGTTTTACTAAAATTCTCTCATTAGCTCCTGATGTATTATAAAAACTAGTAATTGAGACTATTAACTAGTAAATGAGACTATTATATATTGGATATCTTAAATAGATAAAATTGGGGATTTTTTTAGGATATATATTTGAAAAAATCAATAAAAAAAGGAAAACATGTTGATTACAAAAAATTTAATAATAATTTGTTATTATTATGGACCCAATTTCCAATCTTATTACTTTGATAAGAAATGCTGACATGGCTAAAAAAGAAACTGTTCCAATACCATCTACAAAGATTACTGAAAGCATTGTTAAGATACTTTTAAGAGAAGGTTTTATTAAAAATGTTCGGAAACATAAAAAAAATAACAAAAATTTCTTGATTTTAAGTCTACCTTTTTATAGAAAAAAAGGAACATATAGAACTATTTTAAAACGTATAAGCCGACCCAGCTTTCGAATTTACTCGAAATATCAACGAATTCCCAGGATTCTGGGTGGAATAGGAATTGTAATTCTGTCTACTTCTCGAGGTATAATAACAGATCGAGAAGCTCGACTTCAAAGAATTGGAGGAGAAATTTTATGTTATATATGGTAATTCTCATAAAAATAAAAAATAAAGCTCTCAGTAATGTCATTACTAAAAAAAATGATAATGTCATTACTAAAAAAAATGATATTTTGAATCATTCAGTATACAAATTTCATGTGATTTCGAAAATTTCACAAATATTACTTAACACTAAAGGAGGTGTACTATGAAAAAGAAAAAAAAAAATAATAGTCCTGGAAAAGAAAACAATGAACAATATATTCATGAAGGAACAATTGTGGACCCAATCAAAGATATTATGTTCCACGTACGTTTGGATAATAGTGATGAAATTGTTCTGGGTTATCTCTCTGGTAAGATACGAAAAAACCGTATACGTGTATTACTGGGAGATAGAGTCAAGATCCTGATAAATGAATTTGACTCAGAAAAAGGAAGGATTTTTTATAGATTTCCTCCTCAATCAAAAAAGAATTTGCGTCGATTAAAAAAGATGAAGGGGAATACTACCTCTACTGAATCGACAGAAACCACAAATCCAGATCAAAAGAATAACTCTAAAGACACAACGCCTAACCAAGATTAGGCAGATTGGGTTAATAAGTCTTTTTTTTTCCAATAAATAAATAAATATGAAAGAAAAAGGAAGAACCTCATATGCATGTGTTGTGCTTCTGGAGGAGCTCGTATGCAAGAAGGAAGTTTTGGTGGGGAATCGGGTAATATTAGAATACAACTCTGGTCTTAGACGCATAAAAAGAAGGGTCCATTATATCATTGAAATGATATAATAAAGTTTTTTTATGCAACTAAGATCGGGGTTAAACCAACAACTATTCATGATTCCATATGGAATATGGAATCAATTATATAATTTTCGAAAATAAAAAAGACTCTTATGATAAAACTTCGTTTGAGACGATGTGGGAAAAAGCAACGTGCGGCTTGAAGGACATAATTTTCTGTGGATTTTTACATCTACCATTTTCTTTTTTCTTTATAGAGTAATGAAAATGCTTTTGGTTCGACATAATTTGTTCTGTTCAAAAATCCGTAAACAGTACATGATGAAGCTCGAAATTTGATTTTTTTATTTGTTCTATCAAATAAGGGAAAGAATCCAGGGTTAGTGAGAATTAACTTAAATTTCATTTTAATTAATTGAAAGAAACTTTGTCAGTATATTCTTAACATCGAGATCAAAAAAAATCCAATTCAAACAAGAAAAAAAAATAAAAGAGAGAAAGTGAAATTGTTGGAAATTGGTAAAACTCTTTTGATTATAAGGTGGAATGGAAGTGAATTCTTCATATTTTATTTATAAGTATAAGGAAATCAGAAAGGGGGGTGTTGCTTTCCCTTTGACAAGAAATAAAGATTTCCAAAATAATGTATAAACCTAAAGATTCCAAAAAGAAAATATAAAGGATTCCGGAACAAGAAAATACTTCGTTGAAATTATCTCAACAATGTAATTGGATCATTTTAATCTAAATATCTTTCTTAGAGATAAGACAAACAAAAGAGTTTATAGACAGCTCAAGAAATTTCTTCATAAAGATTTTCCTTTGAATTTTCTCAAAATTATTTAACTTGAGTCATGAGTCAAAATGATATTTTTCTCTATAACGAAAAGGAAAAAGGAACTCTATTTTGATCATAGTGTAATTCATGATTTTTTGAGCCCTTTTTTCATTCTATAGATAAATTTAAATCATTTTTCTTGAGCCGTATGAGGTGAAAATTTCACATACGTTTCTAGGGAGGCTTTTTTTATCTATATCTATCCCAATGAGCCACCTATCGAATCGTTGCAACTGATGCTCGGTCCCGAAGAGAAGGAAAAGATCTTGGAAAAGTAGGTTTTTATGATCCAATAAATAAAAAAACTTATTTAAATTTTTCTGCTATTCTTTTTTTTCTTAAAAAAGGTGCTCAACCTACAGAGACTGTTCATGATATATTAACAAGGGCAGAATTTTTTAAAGAAAGAAGTTTGGGTTAATGAAAGCAAGGAAAGAACAAAATTTCGAAATATAAAAATCAAAAAAGGTATACCTTTTAAGCAGGAGAAAGGGATTAATAAGATATGATTATACTATGACTTAGATAAGGTTTTATCTTAAATTAAGACATGATTCGATTATATTTAAAATGATATTTATTCAGAAATAGAAGGTTTTATTATATCCTTAAAGTGATATATTACTATTATTATTATCAGATTTTATCTTAATAAGATATGATTCGATAAATGTTATCTGAATCAAAACCTATATATTTAATTAAGGATCTTAACTGAATAATCAAATCCTGCGGAGGAAAGATTTATGGCTAAAATAGCAGCCAAAATAATTGCGAGTTTCAACAATGTACATTTTTACGGACAGATACATGTATGGATATATCACCCGTTTTACAAATTAGAAGGCCTGTATCCGATTCGTAAAAATGTACCTTGTTATCCCGCTATAAAGATAACGAGTTTCTTTGAATTCGATATAAAAATTGGGGATTTTGTAGTCCTAGAATACAACCCAAATGAACCAGAAGCTTATTATATCACTAAAAAATTGATATTATAAAACTTTTTATATGTAACACCTGGGGGGTTTGGGGATGAAAGTCATATACGCGTATTACTGAGAGATAGAGTCAAGAAAAATAGATGAGTCTTATTTTTTCCCAATAAATGAAAAAAATATAATAGATAACAAATATGAAAGTCCGAGCATCAGTTCGTAAAATTTGTAAAAGATGTCGATTAGTTCGTAGACGTAAACAACTTACTGTGATTTGTCCCAATCTGAAACATAAAAAAAGGCAAGGTTAATCTTTCTCATTAAAAAAACCTTCCTTTAGAAATTCTTAATCACTTTGTTCAACAATTTTATCGATACAGGAAAAAAGGAAAAAGTTTTTTTATTGCTGCAATGGTACTATCAATAATTATATTAATCATATTGTTTTAATAAAGAACATTGAAGGATTTAAAAAATGGAAAGAGAGGGATTCGAACCCTCGGTAAACAAAAGTCTACATAGCAGTTCCAATGCTACGCCTTCAACCACTCGGCCATCTCTCCTAATATGATAATCTCTATATATTATATATATTTTCTATATTTTTTGATGAAAAACTGAGTGAATGGGGAGTTTTCTTATTACTAATAGGTTTCATAAGAATAAATAATACCTTTCCAGTTTTGTATTTTCTTTTAAAGAAAATACTACACGGATCTATTTAAAAATAAATAATCGTCCCATGAATTTTTTACTTAAAATTTTTAGATTTATGATGTGGCATATTTATTATGCCACATATTATACAAATAAAACATATAATTAATATTTGGAAGGTTTATTTTATGATGAAAAGATTTTTACGTTGTTTGAATTCTAACCAAAAAAAACTTCTTGAATTATCTACATAACATAATCAAATAAAATCTTTTTTTATTTTATTGAACTTAAATGAAACAAAAACCTATTGATTAGTGGAATATTAAATTGGAATAAAAAGTCAACTATTTCATATTCATATCTTTCCTTGTCTTTTTTTTTTTTTTTACTTTTTACGTAATTTTTGACTTTATATTTACTTTGTTGTTAAGATCATTTTCTCGAGGGGTAATGAAAAGAATTATATGACGGATTAGTAATTATGCCTAGATCGCGTATAAATGGGAATTTTATAGATAAGACCTTTTCAATTGTAGCCAATATATTGTTGGGAATAATTCCGACAACTTCAGGAGAAAAAAAGGCATTTACTTATTACAGAGATGGTGTGATTTGATTCTTTTTTCTTGTTTTTTTTAGCCTGTAGTTAAGTCTTACAATAAATTAAGTCTTACAAAAAAAACGTATTGCGGGATAGAAAAAACCTAATAATGAAAAAAAACTTACGCTTGGTGAAGGTAAAGTTTGTGAGGGTAAAACAATAAATCCCTTCTGTCGTGTATCCTCGATTGATGCAATCTCAGATGCTTTAATCATCCATTTGAGCATTGAGCAAAAGATTAAACCCATAGGTTTCTTCGTATTGCGGGTCAACCCTACTCTACTTAATACCCTATTAAGTATAGGGAAAAAGCACTACACTTAGAAATCAACAAAACAAAAACTTTGTTCGAAATAACCCTTTTCTTTAATAAGTATTGGGACTAAAAAGAATGGTTGGGACAACAAACATCCATTTCGTTCGTACTTTGGATACCCATAAAACCATAAAAGATCGTTGAAGTAACTAATTCCCAGAAACAGAAAGCGTTAATAACAAAGAAATTATTGGAGTTACCTCTTTCATTTCATCGACTATTAATTATGTACTCATTTCATCTACTACTAATATGCAGTAGTAATATGAAGAGTTGGTGTTAAGAAAAAACCTCTGATGAGAAGGTTGACTAGAGATTTCTAGTAAAAATACTAGCTTCTTTCAGTTCATAATAAGATGAGAATAGTTAGATTTTAATTCTAAAAATTTGTTCTTCAGTATTATGTACAGAAAGTAGGAGCCGTATGAATTGAAAATATCATGTACGGTTCTGGAACGGAGACCTTTTCAATAGAATGAACGACCGTAACGAATGTTGGCTCAATCCGAGGGAAATTATGCAGAAGCTTTACAGAATTATTATGAAGCTATGCGACCAGAAATGGATCCTTATGACCGAAGTTATATACTCTATAACATAGGCCTTATACATACAAGCAATGGAGAGCATACAAAAGCTTTGGAATATTATTTTCGAGCACTAGAACGAAATCCTTTTTTACCGCAAGCTTTTAATAATATGGCTGTGATCTGTCATTACGTGCGACTATCTCTACTATAGAAAAAAAAAAAAGAAATTAGCTAGTATCTACTAGAAAAAATAGGATTTCTACATATAAATCGTCAAAAACAACGATTTTTATCAGCTGTAGGAAATAAACAGATTTCACGAAAATCAAAATAGGTAGAAAAAAGCCTCTACTTTTTATTCTATGGATAAAAAATCAAATTAATAGAGGAAGCATCGTAAAGATCAATTAGCGAGCTATTGTGTCGATAAAGTTAAGAACTGCTTACTTATGCCATGATAGTGGACATTAAGTTAGGAATCCACTTATGTAATAGAGTTGATCCACTAAGATATTAAGCAGCGGTGTAGTTTTAGATCCCAAAGATAGTAAGTCTTTTTTCTTATTGATAAAATTACTTTTCAAAGATTCTATAGCGATTTCCTATATGAAAACGAGATAGTTACCTCTCAGAAAATCATAATAAATATATTTATGAGCTATATATGCTTTATTCTTCTGAAGGTGGGAAGAAAAGAAAAAACTGATTGATTATTAACGAAATCAGAGTTTGAAACTTACTGTAATTAACTTTTTCTTTTTTTATAATTAATAATTTAATAAAAAGAATGAAGAGAAATTGAATTATCTCATATTGAATTATCTCATATAGAAGAAATCAGGATAAAAGAAATCAGAATAGATAGAAAAAAAAGAACAGATTACTGAGCCGTATGAGGTAGGAAACTCTCAAGTACAGTTCTAAGGGAAAGAATTCTCTATTCCGACCGGGGAGAAAAGGCCATTCTAGAGAGCGATTCTGAAATTGCAGAGGCTTGGTCCAATCAAGCTGCTGAGTATTGGAAACAAGCTATAGCGCTTACTCCAAGCAATTATATTGAAGCACATAATTGGTTGAAGATTACAAAACGTTTTGAGCTTAAATAAGATAAGATTACTCTATATTTTTATTTTGAATTCACATTTAATTCATTAAAATGAATTTTCTTATTTCTATTTATTAGAAAATAAAAAAATAAAAAGAAACCCATTAAAGAAATAAAATTGATTTAAGAAGATCTAATCAAGAATTTGATTATAGCCTTTCCTCAAATATTTTTTTTATGTATGAGAATATTGAATTCTTTATTTAAGAATGGGAAGAAAAGCAAGAATCGTGGTTAGGAAGGTTCTAGTAGCAAAAGCCATTGGAATTGATATTTGATATATTGGAATAATGCGTTTTGTTACTGATTGACCCTAGATGGATAAAAGAATAACTAAAAGAAAAGAAATCCAATCTATTAGTTATTTTTAATTGAAACGGAGGAATTTTATATGACAGTAGGAAAAATCCCTTATATACATTTTGAGTATGGTGATTTCTTACGTGATGGTCTTGTTTTCGATCGTGATGGTGTAGTTAAAGAACCCATTTGGATTGATATATGCGAACGACTTTACATAGAAAGAACACTCTTTCTATGCAAAGAAATTACGACATCTTTCGCCAATCAGTTCATCGCTCTCTTGTTACTGCTGAATTCGGAAAGTGATGATATATATATATATATAAACTCTCTTGGTGGAGACATACACCAATCAATAGCTATTTATGATGTTCTAACAGTTATGTTACCTGAAGTGTCTACAATAGCTATGGGATTAGCTGCATCAGGAGCATCTTTGATCCTGGCCGGAGGAACAATTACTAGACGGATAGCATATCCTAACGCTAGGATTTTGATTCACCAACCTAGAAGTGCCCCGACTAGCACAAAAAAAGATATAGATTCTTTAATAAAGGAAACAGAAGATATGCTTGAACTTCGTAACACAATTGCGGATATTTATGCACAAAACACAGGTAAACCTGTAGATGTTATACAGAAGGATCTGGAAAGAGACTTTTTTATGTCGGCAACAGAAGCTCGAGATTATGGTATTATTGATCGCATAGTCATGTCCACAAAAGAAAATGAAATAAAACCTGAGTAATCCGAGTGATGAAATAGATTTCAAAGTCGAATTTTCCTTTTTTGAATATGGAGTATTCCATATTCAAAAAAGGAAAATTGAGAAAAATAACATCTGGTTAAGATCGATCGAAACAAAGAAATTGGATTCTGTATAGATATATACACAATATGCCAACTATTACACAACTTCTTAGAAACATAAGACAGCCAAAAAAAAATGGTAAGAAATCTCCCGCTCTTAAAGGATGTCCTCAGCGTCGAGGAACATGTGCTAGGGTGTATGTGCGACTCGTTCAGATCATGAATTCAAACAGATAAGAGAATCTTTCCAGTATCAACGAGCAGTACTGATGAATAGGATAGTAACAGGTATATTATATACCTTTTTATTCTATACAAATTGATGGTTTCCATTGGTCAAAATCCAATCATTTTCGATTTGAAATAAGAAGCAATTCTCCATTGGTAGCAAAAAGTTATCCATTAAGCGGATGAAATAGCATTATATTAAGCTGAAAGAACGGACTCATAGGGTTAGCTACCTAGCCAACTTTTCGAATGAAATGCCGTTACTGTATAGGTAACTCTTAGTGTGAAAAGGGCTATTACTTTCTAATTAATAGGTAGAGCCAAAGAATATGAACTATACAAGTTCACAAAATCTTTTGAAAAAAGAAGCTCCGGTGTATAGAGAGGACCTCACCGTTTGAGAGGTAACCATAGAAACGATGGAACCCACTCTTTTTTTGGAATGAATATCGAATTCTTTATTTAAGAATGGGAAGAAAAGCAAGAATCGTGGTTGGGAAGGTTCTAGTAGCAAAAGCCATTGGAATTGATATTTGATATATTGGAATAATGCGTTTTGTTATTGATTGACCCTAGACGGATAAAAGAATAACTAAAAGAAAAGAAATCCAATCTATTAGTTATTTTTAATTGAAACGGAGGAATTTGATATGCCTCTTGGTATACCAAAAGTGCCTTATAGGTATTTTCACGACGATAAACCGACTTGGATTGGCATATACGAACGGCTTTACAAAGAAAGAGCACTCTTTATATGCAAAGAAATTAAGAATAATTTCGCCAATAGGTTTATTGGTCTCTTGTTACAACTGGATTTTGAAACTGATATTTATGATGATACTGATGATGATAATGATATCAGCATATATATAACCTCTCGCGGTGGAGGAGCAGACGCAGCTATATCTATATATGATACAATGAGGTACATTGTACCTGATGTATCTACAATAAATTTGGGATTAGCTGCATCAGCAGCATCTTTGATCCTGGCCGGAGGAACAATTACTAAACGGCTAGCATTGCCTAATGCTAAGGTGATGATTCACCAACCTAGCATTGACCGTGTTAAGAAAAAAAAGGAAAAAAAGGAAGATATACATAAGGTAAATATATATTCCTTAATAAGGGAAACAGAAGATACGCGTGAACTTCGTAACACAATTGCGGATATTTATGCACAAAACACAGGTAAACCTGTAGATGTTATACAGAAGGATCTGGAAAGAGACTTTTTTATGTCGGCAACAGAAGCTCAAGATTATGGTATTATTGATCGAATAATAAAATCCACAAAAAAAAATGAAATAAAACCTGAGTAATCCGAGTGACGAAATAGATTTCAAAGTCGAATTTTCCTTTTTTGAATATGGAGTATTCCATATTCAAAAAAGGAAAATTGAGAAAAATAACATCTGGTTAAGATCGATCGAAAGAAAGAAATTGGATTCTGTATAGATATATACACAATATGCCAACTATTACACAACTTCTTAGAAACATAAGACAGCCAAAAAAAAAAAAAGGTAAGAAATCTCCCGCTGGATGTCAGGACCATGTGCTAGGGTGTATGTGCGGCTCGTTCAGGTCATGAATTCGAACAGATAAGAGAATCTTTCCACTATCAACGAGCAGTACTGATGAATAGGATAGTAACATTTAGGTATATTATATACCTTTTTATTCTATACAAATTCTATACAAATTGATGGTTTCCATTGGTCAAAATCCAATCATTTTCGATTTGAAATAAGAAGCAATTCTCCATTGGTAGCAAAAAGTTATCCATTAAGCGGATGAAATAGCATTATATTAAGCTGAAAGAACGGACTCATAGGGTTAGCTACCTAGCCAACTTTTCGCCGTTACTGTATAGATATAGATAACTCTTAGTGTGAGAAGGGCTATTACTTTCTAATTAATAGGTAGAGCCAAAGAATATGAACTATACAAGTTCACAAAATCTTTTGAAAAAAGAAGCTCCGGTGTATAGAGAGGACCTCACCGTTTGAGAGGTAACCATAGAAACGATGGAACCCACTCTTTTTTTGGAATGAATATCGAATTCTTTATTTAAGAACGGGAAGAAAAGCAAGAATCGTGGTTGGGAAGGTTCTAGTAGCAAAAGCCATTGGAATTAATATTTGATATATTGGAATAATGCGTTTTGTTATTGATTGACCCTAGATGGATAAAAGAATAACTAAAAGAAAAGAAATCCAATCTATTAGTTATTTTTAATTGAAACGGAGGAATTGGATATGCCTTTAGGTATACCAAAGGTACCTGATAAGTTTAGTTCGACTTGGATTGACATATACGAACGGCTTTACAAAGAAAGAACACTCTTTCTATGCAGAGAAATTACGACATCTTTCACCAATCGGTTTGTCGTTCTCTTGTTACTGCTGAATTCGGAAACTGATCTTTATAATGATCCTGATCCTGATATTTATATATATATGAACTCTCCCGGTGGAGGGGTACACGAATCACTAACCATTTACGATACTATGAAAACTATTTTTCCTGATGTGTGTACAATAGCTATGGGAGCAACTGCATCAGTAGCATCTTTGATCCTGGCCGGAGGAACAATTACTAAACGGGTAGCATTGCCTCACGCTAAGATTTCTATTAGCCAACCTATAAGTGCTGCTACTAACACAAATAAAAATATAGATTCCTTAATAATAGAAGAAGAAGATACGCTTGAACTTCGTAACACAATTGCGGATATTTATGCAGAAAACACAGGTAAACCTGTGGATGTTATACAGAAAGATATGGAAAGAGACTATGACTATTTTATGTCGGCAACAGAAGCTCAAGATTATGGTATTATTGATCGAATAGCAAAATTAAAAAAAGAAAATGAATAAAATCCTGAGTGATCTGAATGATTTTTTGTAAATAGATTTCAAAGTCGAATTTTCCTTTTTTGAATATGGAATACTCCATATTCAAAAAAGGAAAATTGAGAAAAATAACATCTGATCGAAAGAAAAAAATTGGATTCTGTATAGATATATACACAATATGCCAACTATATACACAACTTCTTAGAAACATAAGACAGCCACAAAAAAATGGTAAGAAATCTCCCGCTCTTAAAGGATGTCCTCAGCGTTGAGGAACATGTGCTAGGGTGTATGTGCGACTCGTTCAGATCATGAATTCGAACAGATAAAGAGAATCTTTCCACTATCAACGAGCAGTACTGATAAATAGGATAGTAACATTTAGGTATATTATATACCTAATTATTCTATACAAATTGATGGTTTCCATTGGTCAAAATCCAATCATTTTCGATTTGAAATAAGAAGCAATTCTCCATTGGTAGCAAAAAGTTATCCATTAAGCGGATGAAATAGCATTATATTAAGCTGGAAGAACGGACTCATAGGGTTAACTACCTAGCCAACTTTTCGAATGAAATGCCGTTACTGTATAGATAACTCTTAGTGTGAAAAGGGCTATTACTTTCTAATTAATAGGTAGAGCCAAAGAATATGAACTATACAAGTTCACAAAATCTTTTGAAAAAAGAAGCTCCGGTGTATAGAGAGGACCTCACCGTTTGAGAGGTAACCATAGAAACGATGGAACCCACTCTTTTTTTGGAATGAATATCGAATTCTTTATTTAAGAATGGGAAGAAAAGCAAGAATCATGGTTGGGAAGGTTCTAGTAGCAAAAGCCATTGAAATTGATATTTGATATATTGGAATAATGCGTTTTGTTATTGATTGACCCTAGATGGATAAAAGAATAACTAAAAGAAAAGAAATCCAATCTATTAGTTATTTTATTCAATAAAATGGAATTTTATTCAATGACTCGAGTGACTCGAGGATATGTAGCTCGAAGACGTCGAAAAAAAAATCGTTCCCTTGTATCAGGTTTTAGAGGAGCTCATTCAAGACATACTCGAATGATTATTCAACAGAAAATGAGAGGTTTGTTTTACTCTCATCGAGATAGAGGCAATAAAAAGAGGTATTTTCGTCGTTTGTGGATCACTAGAATAAATGCAGTAACTCGTGAAAACAAAACATTTAATAGTTATTGTAAGTTTATCCATAATCTGTATAAGAAGCAATCTTTTCTTAATCGTAAAATACTTTCACAAATATCTATATCAAATAAGATTGGTTTTTGTAAGATTTCTAATAAAATATTTAAATCTAATAAGGTTTATGAAGAGATACTCAAATAATTTATTAGTAATGATTAAAACAGGATTCCCCGGGGAATGAACCCCGGGAAGATCCGGGAAGATATAGAAGAAAAAAATTCAGATAAAAATTAATACGAAAAAATTTCAAGAAGATTTTTTTCCTTTTTTTATTTATAACATTAAGAATCCAATCTGATTTCTAAGCTTTTTCAAACAAAATATTTTAACTTGAGTTCTAATTTGAGGTTTTGAATCAATTGGAAAATAGGCTTATGGATTTATCGTTTTATAATGAGTAGTTCTTGAATTTGTTTTTTAAAGGATTAAAAGGACTAGTCCCTGGTTCGGTTCCGAGAGGAGGAACTCTCCGTTTTAGGATTCGTTTTGAATCCTTCTTTAATAAAAAAAGGCTCATTCCATATGTTGATTCCTTCTTTCGGAACTCTCGGGATTGATCTTCTTTTATTTCTGTTTTTCTTTTTGTCTTTTTTTTCTTTACGACGGGCTAAGATATCGCGCCATTTTTTCTGAAAATGTAGTTCATTTTCAATAAAAGGTAATAAAGCTAAAAAACGAGCTTTTTTTATAGCATCAGTCATTAATCGTTGGTGTCTCAAGGTTAATTTAGTAACTCGTCTAGGTATGATTCTTCCTGCTAAACCAATAAATCGACTAATTGAATCTATATTCCTATAATGGATTTCCTTTCTTGCTCTGATGTAAAAACGCCTATCACGTTGGCTAAGACGTTTTTTTTTATATATCTTATGAAGTTTAAATTCACGATGAATAAAAAAGTATTCCCAAAGAGGAATAGATTTATAAATTTTCCTTATTTTGGATTCAGGAAAATCTTGTCTGAATTTATGAAAAGGGTTGTTGAATTTACCAACAAGAGGTTGCTTAGCTTTACGAACAAGAGATCGCTTGGCTTTACGAACACGAAGAGGTTCTTTATCCATGGTTTTTTTCTTATTGGATTTTTTGATTCATTTAAGATCCAACTAAAATAGGTTTTGATTCAGATATCATTTTCTTAATTTCATTTATATATATAAATATATATATTGAATATATACATATGATATAATTTCCACTGATATAATCTCCACGTTAAAATGAGATTAGGTTTAATAGATATTCTTTCCATTTATATATATGTATATCTATATTCTACATATAATAATATGGTAAGTTCTTACTTTATTTATTGCTTTCCAAAATAGAAAACATGATGTTTGTTTTCTTTGATCTATTTATTTATTTTTATTTCCCTATGAGTCGTATGTTTGTTACAATAGCGACAAAATTTTCTCAATTCTAATAAATTGAGTGTATTAGAACGATTCTTTTGAGTAATATATCTAGAAATACCCATTGATCTCTTATTAATACTTCTTCGAACACAACTAGTACATTCCAAAAAAATTCTGACTCTTAGATCTTTCCCTTTAGCCATGAACCTCCTTTATGTCTTTTGATTGGTTTAACTTAAACTCTCCTATTTTCGGTTTTTGAATCGAAAAAAAAAAAGAAAAAATCAGTAAGAATTCTTAACTAGTTATTACATTTCTAAAGATTTTTTTGACATGAAATTATCTAGTTAATTTAATATGTATTATTTTAATTAATAAAAAATAGAATAAAAATGAAGTAATAGAATTTCTTTCTAAATTATCTAGTTTGATTGGAAATCTTTATAACTTACTTATTTCAGTCTCTTCTTTTCAATTATTATTTCGTCTAGCTTACGCTAGACTAATGAATCCCATTTTTTCCAAGATTTGATCTTAGGTGGACTTACTGGATTTCTATTCACTGAGTTTTGGATGAGCTATACTTATACCTTTTATCTATTGTAAAGATTTGAAAAAAGAATCGTCACATGGAATTCTATTCTCCTTCATTTCTTCACATATTAATAACTAAAATCAAAAAAAAGGAAATGATAAAGCATCTGGGAATAAACGATTTATTTCTATTAATAGACCTGCTAAAGAACCAAACCATAGAGTACTTATCACAGGTGCCACAGAGAGATATGTCTTTATATCTTGCATTGCAAATTCTCTTTCATTATTTTATTGGAATACATGTATGGTCAGATGCTTTAGTTCAAGATTTTTTGAATTGATTTTTCTTTTTTTTTTTTACCCTCAATTCCTATCTAAAATTGATATGTACAATGAACCCATAGATAAGAATTTCCTGTCCCACCTAACAAACAAAAGAAAGAAGTCCAGCATTACTGCTCAAATATGAATTCTTCATTTATAGGTTAGATTGCGTTTCAGATGTATATTATTTATTATAGTATTATAGTAAGTATTATAGTAATAAATGACAAGAAACTTTGATCTATATAGAGAAGAAAATGATCATATATATGGAAAATAAGACAAGGATTTTGTAAAATGACACTGTACAGCAAGTTCGAAAAGGGGTGTAGCGCAGCTTGGTAGCGCGTTTGTTTTGGGTACAAAATGTCGCAGGTTCAAATCCTGTCATCCCTACCTATTACTTTTGCTATGGGAAGTGAAGAGGAATTCATTAAGATCGTGGATTTGCAGATACTATATGTATAAGAAATGCGTTAGGATAGAAATAGAAAAAGCGCTCTTAGTTCAGTTCGGTAGAACGCGGGTCTCCAAAACCCGATGTCGTAGGTTCAAATCCTACAGAGCGTGATTCCGTCTATACAAAAACAAAACGGAATCAAATTCAAACTGAAATTGAACCTCGGCTTCGAAAAAAGTCAATAAAACAAAAAAGAAAATTGATTAAATCAAAGGTCCAACTGATCACCACGTCTGTATTGTAAATATGCAGTTACGAATAATCCTGCTAAAGTGATAGGAATTAGGCCTAAGACAATTCCAAATAGAAAAACTTCAATCATTTTGGTTTGAGCAGATAAAAATAAAAAAAGGTTAAGATCTATCTTTAAATATTAATCTGAATTATCCATGAATCTCAATGACCAAGAAAATAATTGGCAATTTTTGCAGAAAGAGCCATAGAATACATGAAATCCCTGAGAAAGATTTTTATGAATTTTTCATTCAATTCATTTCAAATAAGTCGTATCTTTCTTAAACCAATAAATATAACTAAGGTTATAGTTAAAGCAGCCATTAAAAAACTTAAATAACTAGTTATAGTAAGCATTAAAAGGCTAAATTCAATATGTTTTTTTACTACATATATTGATAAAATACTTACCTAAGTTCCAAATCGGATAGTAATCAGAACTATATATATCATAGAATCCATTATTTGAATTCCGATGATAAATTCACGATTCATTGATCATTATCGATAAAATACTAAAAAAAAGAATTGAGTGATTTAATCATAAAAAATGGATTCATTAGATATGATCTCGATTCATTTTTTGATTCCGAGACAATAAATTAACTATCAATCTTGTTAATTGAGTAAATTAATAGTATCAAAAAAAAAAAGCTGTGTTATGCAAAATTATGTCATTTCATTTTATTTAAATGAGAATTTAAACATGATGAAATCCTATTTTCATTTTAAAGAATTTTTGAAAAAAAAAAAAAGAGTTGATTTGAAAAGAATTTCTATTTGAATCATTTCTTTTAATAATTGATCATGAATAAAAATTGTTCCAAGAATATCTTCTTTCTGTCCTATGTTTTCTTTATTTTATTTATTATTATCTACCATTTTTTATTTCTCAATTCTGTATTTACTAAATTATTTATGATTATTTTCGATTCTAACATACCACCGAATTCCTTGAAATGAAGGGATTCAAATAAGAATTATAAAATTCATATATATACACATATGTATATAGTGAAATATATAAAAATGGATAGGTTTCCTTTGGAAAAAAGAAAATAAAGAAGCTGACAGCAAAAGCCATTGGAATCGATATTTTCTATATTTATATATTAGAGTAATCTGTTTTTTTATTTATTGACTCTAATCAATTCAAAATATCTTTTCTCTATAAAGGACCCGAAATACCTTATAAATACAGCAGTTAAGAAGAGGCAATACAAAAGTATTGTAAACTGTAGAAAAAAAAGAGATTGGCCGACACTAGCACTTCCACGTAATAACTCCACTAAAGAGGATCCTGTTAGTGGAATGGCTTTAGGTACACCAGTAACGATATTGACTGCCCAATAACCCATTTG